CGAATGCATCCATACTTGTTCATCATTCAAAGGACCTATTTGTAAGAATTCGACTTTATTCATTCTGTCTTCCTATCCAATCTATAGATAAAATCTAATAAAGGCCAATATTATGAAGACAATAAATCCATTGTTACGTTTCCAAATCAAAGTGAAATATAGTACTTAATTCTTTTTTCTTTCATTTAATGCCTATTGGTGTTCCAAAAGTACCTTTTCGAACTCCTGGAGAGGAAGATGCATCTTGGGTTGACGTATAGTGCGACTTGTCAGATATATTGGGTCATATGGGATTTCCCCGTTCTCTCCCCCGATCGAGATATCCTCTGTTTCACCCAAGAAAGATTGATTTTTTTATCAAAAATTTGGAGCGTGAAGTGCAATTAGATCTATTTTTGGGGGGATCAAAATTAATATTATCAATTAGAATAATTTATGGTTGGCTTGGTTGGACCAATAAAATGAAGTATCCAGGCTCCGTTTAGAAAAAACCCAATTGGTAATAGATCTATGATTACTACTTGTATCATAAACGATTTTATTTATAACTAGGAGTCAAAGTGTTAATCAATTGAGTAATATGATGAATACGTCGAATATTTGGCGGAAGACATGTGAAAAAAAAAAGAAAGGAAGTCGTAGCAAAAAGAAGTGGTATTGGGGGCATTTGTCCTATATGTGCAAATCGAAATCGGGCATATCTTTACCTGGAGTAGAACATAAACCTAAAAGAATTGAAGAGGTCCATTCAGGAACAAGAAAACGACATCGGGATTTGGATTGGATCTCGATGAAACAATACATCAATGAGAAGTTAGTTCGATAAGTTTAGTGAATTCTTTTTATATTTTATATTATAGGGAAACGAACCACAACTTATATTTCTTGAAAAATGGAAGAAAAAGTTTCTTCTTTAGAAGTTAGAAAGAGCCTGCTATGAAAAAAGAAAGGAGCTGGAATCTACACATTGATTCTTTTTCTTTTTTTTTTTTTTTCATAATTTTTTTTGAACCGTATGCATCAAAAGATGCCTGTACGGTTCCTAAGGGATACAATTTTATCCTAATCAACCGACTTTATCGAGAAAGATTACTTTTTTTAGGCCAAGGGGTTGATAGCGAGATCTCGAATCAACTTATTGGTCTTATGGTATATCTCAGTATCGAGGATGATACCAAAGATCTGTATTTGTTTATAAACTCTCCTGGCGGATGGGTAATACCCGGAGTAGCTATTTATGATACCATGCAATTTGTGAGACCAGATGTACATACAGTCTGCATGGGATTGGCTGCTTCAATGGGATCCTTTATCCTGGTCGGAGGAGCAATTACCAAACGTTTAGCATTCCCTCACGCTTGGCGCCAATGAGTTTTTTATTTGAGAGAAAAAATAAAAATAAGACTATGCCTTCGCCATATGAAATAGGAATATTAAGTAATAATAGCATGGCACTTCGAATTTGATATGAGAAAATTCTTTTATTGTTTTTTTAAAACATTAGATTATGTATCGAAAGAGTAGTATGAGATAAAAGGTATTTCCGATTTTTCTTATCTATCGGGAGTCCGTTTCAGCGTCACAAACTTTTTTTCCTTATTGAATCGGATCAAAAAGAAACTTTGGGATTGCTGAATCCCAGATGAAATAAATATATAAAGCAACGGAACCATCATAGTATTTTTTAACTCCTCCGAAAGAAAGGGTGGTAATTGGAGTATTTACCGATCTGAGTCTGATAGATCCCATATTTTCTCTGGAAGGTAAAAGTAAATTCCATTATAGAGCCGTATGCAATGCGCAAAAGATGCCTGTACGGTTGTTCAATTCTATCTTTTTTTCTTGTTATTCTTTATCTCTTTTCTTCACCTCATCATGTGAGAGAGAGGGACCATTTATTATGTCATATCATCAGGGTAATGATCCATCAACCTGCTAGTTCTTTTTATGAGGCACAAACGGGAGAATTTGTCCTGGAAGCGGAAGAACTACTGAAACTGCGCGAAACCCTCACAAGGGTTTATGTACAAAGAACAGGTAAACCCATATGGGTTGTATCCGAAGACATGGAAAGGGATGTTTTTATGTCAGCAACAGAAGCCCAAGCTCATGGAATTGTTGATCTTGTAGCAGTTGAATGAAAATAGCAGGGATTTCACGCAAATCCTTGATTTTATTGAGATTTTATTTATCTTCTTACCGGGTTTAATATTCTATTAAATAGAAGTATAATTCATAATTATCCGGTTAGGATCGATCTAAACCAGCCCATTATATATACGATTCAGCATGCCAACTATTAAACAACTTATTAGAAACACAAGACAGCCAATCAGAAATGTCACGAAATCCCCCGCTCTTCGGGGATGTCCTCAGCGCCGAGGAACATGTACTAGGGTGTATGTGTGACTCGTTCAGATCATGGGCTGGGACAAAAGAAAGGAAACAATTTTTCCAGTATCAATGATCAGTACCAGTGAATAGGATAAAATGTGAATAG